AAAGAGATGGTGATCCCCCACCACGCGAATCTTTTCATATATGTAGCCGCCCCAATATTATCATTTACCTTGGCTTTAATCGCTTGGGGGGTTATTCCTTATGAAAGGGGGGTTTTAATAAGTGATTTAAAGGTAGGAATCTTGTATTCATTAGCTATCTCCTCCATAAGCGTTTATGCCATACTAATGTCCGGGTGGTCTAGTAATTCGAAATATGCTTTTTTAGGAGCCATTCGAGCTGCGGCCCAAATGGTTAGTTATGAAGTTTCTATCGGGCTAATAATCATTACTGTCATTCTGTGCGTGGGCTCCTTAAATATAACTGAGATAGTATTAGCTCAAGGAAATAGTGTTTGGTTTTTTTTTCCTCTTTTCCCCGCTGCTATGATGTTTTTTGCCTCCGCATTAGCCGAAACAAATCGGGCTCCCTTTGATTTGACAGAGGGGGAGTCAGAGTTGGTGTCCGGATATAATGTCGAGTACGCCTCGATGTCTTTTGCTTTATTTTTCCTTGCCGAATACGCTCACATTATATTAATGAGTTGTATGACAACTATCTTATTTTTGGGGGGATGGCTTTCACCAATTGCGGTTTTCCCTCTTGGAGGCTTATTGGGAAAAGGAGGGGTTTGATGGTTTGGTATAAAAACCGCCTTTATAATTTTATTGTTTATTTGAATAAGGGCCTCCTTCCCTAGAATGCGGTATGATCAATTGATGGCGCTACTATGGAAATCTTATCTGCCTCTAAGTTTAGCTTTGGTTATTTTGGTTGCCGGCGTTTTACTGGGGTTTAATGGCCTACCCCCTAGCTGGTGTTCCTAGAAGGGGCTGATAGTAAGGTTCCAAGGAACCTGGACTTCCTAGGAAACAGGCTGTTCCTATCGTACCGGCTCCAACGGTAGAATGGTTCCCCAGCATTCCCTCGGGAATGGTTTTTGTTTAAAGGGAATCCTTCCTTTAAGAATGGATGATGGGCCTATCATGCATTCCCTTGAGAATGTACACGGAGTTTTATGGGATTTTAGTTTTATTAATTTTTAGTGTAATTCTTTCCGCCATTCTTTCCGGCGCCTCTTATGTTTTAGGGGTGAAGCAGCCGGACCGGGAGAAAGTCTCCGCTTACGAATGTGGGTTTGATGCCTTCGGGGCCCCCGGGCGCCCCTTTTCGGTCCGGTTTTTCTTAATTGGGATTTTGTTTTTAATTTTTGATTTGGAAATTTCTTTCCTTTTCCCTTGGAGCATAATATATAATCAAATTTCTCCTTTTGGGTTTTGAACCATGGTGGTGTTTTTGGTCATTCTCACCCTCGGCCTAATATATGAGTGGATAAAGGGTGGCCTAGAGTGGGAGTAAATTATAATGATCCAAGGACCATCCCTTGGGATGGTGGCCAGCCCTCGGGCTGGGATTATTATTGATAGTCGATAATCATGAGAATATCAGTTCTCGAGATGATCATGATAATCAAGATTATCGAGCCACAAGGAACCCTCGCCCCTTCGGGGCGACGGTTGTCGCAAGGTAGGCAAGTTGTAAAGTGGAAGATAAAGTCCCATCCGCCACGGGAGTGGCGGCGTGCCGAGGCGGCGGGATATCCCGCCGCCGCCCTCCCTATTCGGGGGAGGGGTTTTCGGTCAATTATCATACCAACTCCGGTATCCGCCCTAATTCACGCCGCAACCATGGTTACGGCGGGTGTTTTTTTATTAATTCGGTCCGCCCCCCTGTTGGAACAAGCGCCATTGGCTCTGATGGTAGTGACCGTCGTGGGGTCCATGACCGCGTTTTTTACTGCCACGATTGGGTTAGTTCAAAATGACTTAAAAAAGGTAATTGCTTATTCGACTTGTAGTCAATTGGGGTACATGGTGGTGGCCTGTGGGATTTCCCATTACTCCATAAGTTTATTTCACTTAATGAACCATGCCTTTTTTAAGGCTTTGCTGTTTTTAAGTGCCGGATCTGTCATTCATGCTATGGCCGATGAACAAGACATGAGGAAAATGGGGGGACTAATAAAATCCACCCCATTTACTTATACTATGATGGCCATCGGTTCCCTCTCTTTAATGGGCTTCCCTTATTTAACGGGCTTTTATTCTAAAGATTTAATTTTGGAGCTAGCTTACGATCAATACTATTTAGCCTTTGCTCATTGGTTGGTGGTCTTTTCCGCACTATTGACGGCTTTCTACTCAATTCGATTAATCTATTTGACCTTTATTGCCGACACAAGCTCAAAGAAAGAAGTTTTTATGCAGGCCCATGAAGGCTCTTGGAACTTAACTTTGCCTCTAATACTATTGGCCTTGGGGAGTATTTTCGTGGGCTATTTAACCAAAGAAGTACTTTGGTCATTTCAGGCCACACTTCCCCCCATTATCCCTATCTCTATCAAATTGCTGCCTGTAATTTTTAGCCTCTTAGGGGCAATTTCGGCTTTTGTGCTCTACCATTGCTCCACCCGCGCCTTTAGTGTGCCAACCCCGGCCATTAGTTTGGCTAGTTATGCTTTTTTATATTCTGCTTGGCAGTTCAATTACATCATAAACTATTTCTTGGTAAGAAACGTGTGGGGATTGGGCCATCTAATCTTGTACCGAGTTTTAGATAAGGGAGTGTTGGAATTGATCGGCCCCAAGGGAATATCAGACCGAATGATCCAATTAACTCAAGGGATTAGCAATTTACAATCCGGTTTAGTTTTTGATTATGTCCTAATAATGTTAATTGGTGCCGCGGTGTTTATTGGGGCAACCATCTGGCCTTCTTACTAATTTGAGGTTAAAGAAAAATGGAAAAGGGAATTAATAAACGTTTTAAGTTCATTCTTTTTAATAGATTGAACGTTATTTTAGGAATGATGTGCGCCATGCTGATAATGTTGTTTCCTCTGTTTTTGATTTCCCCGGCTGAATGCATGGGGGAGGAATTTAGTGAATTAACGATTGGTATTTTTCAATCTGTCCAAAATTATGTGCAGCCTAATGAGGTGTGGGTATAAGATATAATAGGCCTTGATTCCTATATAAGAGCTTCCCGGGATAACTTGGAGGGGTTTAAATTGGTACAATTTTTTGGGTGGTACGGGAAAGACCTTGCCCAGTTGGAATTTTTGGCAAGAGATCTCGGTGATTATGCCGTGCCTGAAGGGTTATGAACTACTGATCTTCCTCCAACGCTTGCAGATGGATATCAAGAGGACCTGGTGGCGGAAGCCATTGATGATTGGGCATACAATAGTAAGATCCGTTTAATCGACTTACGTGAAATGAGGGAGAATTCTGCCTACGTTGTAGTGGAAGAGTTCCCCGAAGAAGCGAACATCGATTTGGACACTTGGCTTGAAAAAGAAGTTGACGCCTTAGATGAAGCCCTGAACTTAAATTTGGACACTTCGCTCGAAAAAGAAGTTAATAGCTTGAGGGTTTCCTAATATGGAATGGCCGTTCCCTCCTTAGGAGGCCGCTATCACTATAGCGGTGTAACGTTATTAGCGACTCGCGCAGATTGTTCTGATGACTAACATAACTAGACCTTTGGTCTTAGCCTTTCATTTATACCCTGTCTCAAATCCCCCTATTTTTCGCGGGGGGGGGGGGGGTAGGTTAAGGTAGACCGTTGGCCTTCAAAGCTAAAAGTGTGGGTTCAAGCCCCGCCCCCCCTGCGATTATTAGTGTTATAAAATAAAAATGCCAAACTTTATTAGTATAATATTGCAGTTAATTAATAAGGGACTACGGGTATGTTTTCGTATGGCACTTAAGGGCGCTAAAATCTCCTCCTTTACATTATTTTTATAAGTTGAGGGGGGAGGGGATTGAGCGAGAGCGCTCTGAAAATATAACACCTTATAAAATGACAACATTAAGCCGCTTATTATTTATGGTTATTCCCTTTGGGGAGAGAGACCTGCCGGAGCCTTGGCAATTAGGCTTTCAAGATGCTGCCCACCCGGTGATGGAAGAAATAATCTTTTTTCATGATCAGATTATGTTTATATTGGTCATTATTATTACAACGGTATTATGGTTAATCGTTAAGGCTCTGAGTGGGAAATCTTACCACAGATACCTAGTTGACGGGACCTTATTAGAAATAATTTGAACCATAATCCCGGCAATTCTATTAGTTTTCCTAGCCTTCCCCTCTTTAAAGTTACTATATTTAATGGATGAGATAATGGACCCCGCTTTGACCATTAAGGCGATAGGCCATCAATGGTACTGGTCTTATGAATACTCAGACTATCAGACGGAAACATTAGAGTTTGACTCCTATATGGTCCCCACTTCGGATTTAAACACTGGTGATTTTAGATTGTTAGAGGTGGACAATAGATTGGTCGTTCCTATTAACACACACATTAGAGTGTTAGTTACCGGGGCGGACGTTTTGCATTCATTTGCAGTTCCCTCTTTGGCCATAAAGATGGATGCTATTCCAGGCAGATTGAATCAAACAAGTTTCTTTGTAAAAAGACCCGGCACTTTTTATGGCCAATGCTCTGAAATTTGTGGCGCCAACCATTCTTTTATGCCCATAGTGGTGGAGGCGGTTTCTTTAAATAAATATATAAATTGGGTGCTCTCCCTACAGTCCAGTTCTTAGAAGGGATAGTCTATAAGGCTGTGCTTTCTAGCTTTGCAACCGTCGCTCCGAAAGGGCGAGGGTCCCATTAGCCCTTCTCTAGGGTTAGATAGGGCTGATGGCACCGTATCTTAGGGAAAGGTTGAATGGTTTAACCCCCTAAGCCCGCGGGGGCCCCGCGGGGCCCCCCTCTCACGAGGGCCATTCTGGCTATGGCGGGTATTATAAAATATAGAGAGAGGGGGGGGGATTGATTATAAATGCTACCCCCGCCTTTAGGCGGCGGGGATTCTGATCTATCCCCCCCTGATCGGTGGCAATGCCGTCCATCCCAGAAGGCAAGGCCTTCTGGGGCGGGCGGGAAATTAACCTGATTATGGTTTCCCCAAAAAATTGGCTGGGCTTAATTTTTCTTTTACTTATTTTGGGGATAATTAGCGTGATAAGAATTCCATCAGACAACGACGCTCGACTAAAAAGAACCGCCCTAGAGTGGTCCTTGGCGACTTTAGCTGCCACTTTGATTTTATGGGGGGCCTTTGATTCGGGGGGCCAGTTTCAAGCCATAAACCAAACAGAGTGGGTAGTTTCTCCGGCCTTGAATTTCCAATGGGGGCCGATTGTTTTAGCGGTGGACGGGATATCCTTGTTTTTTTTTATTTTAACTGCATTGTTAATCCCCATTTGTATTTTAATAAGTTGAAATTCTATTAAATATTTACTGAAAGAATTTTTGTTGTGCTTGCTATTTTTGGAGATTTTATTGATGGGAGTGTTTTCCGCACTTGACTTATTGTTATTTTATATTTTGTTTGAAGGGATATTAATCCCCATGTTCCTTTTGATTGGGATTTGGGGTTCAAGGGAAGAAAAAGTGCGAGCTTCCTATTATTTCTTCTTTTATACTTTAATCGGGTCGGTATTTATGCTCTTGGGGATTTTTCAACTCTATGACATAGCCGGCACAACAGATTATCAGGCATTATTAAATATTAAATTGCCCGAATCAACCCAAAAGTGGATATTTGCTGGGTTCTTTCTTAGTTTGGCGGTCAAAATCCCCAAGGTGCCCTTCCATATTTGGTTGCCCCAGGCCCATGTTGAGGCTCCCGTCTCGGGTTCGGTCATACTAGCGGGGGTACTATTAAAATTGGGGGGTTATGGGTTTTTGAGGTTTTCTTGGCCCCTTTTCCCCGCCGCCTCTGAATATTTTGCCCCCCTAATAATAACGTTGAGTGGGATAGCTATCGTATATGGGAGCCTGACAACTTGTCGGCAAGTAGATTTTAAGCGACTAATTGCCTATTCTTCCGTAGCACACATGGGCCTGGTTACTTTGGGCCTATTCACCCATACAATAGAGGGCTTGGTAGCGGCCGTATTTTTAATGTTGGCTCATGGCATTGTTAGCTCCTCCCTCTTTATTGCGGTCACTTTTTTATATGAGCGCCACCACACTCGTCTTATAAAGTATTATCGGGGGATTACTATTACAATGCCTATTTTTGCGACCATGATGTTGGTATTGACACTAACCAATATGGCCATCCCTTTAAGTTGTAATTTTGTGGGGGAATTTTTTTCCTTGTTAGCCGCCTTTGAGTATAGTTTGGTGATTGGGGTTTTGGGCGCATCGGGCATGGTTTTGTCGGCCGCGTATTCCCTTTATTTGTACAATCGAATTTGTTTTGGGGATGCTTCCAATTACCAACTCTTCCCCAGGGACCTAAATAGGCGCGAGGCCTGGGCCATGGCCCCCTTAGTAATTCTAATTTTTTTCCTGGGGATACTGCCCTCTGTGATTATAGAGCCTGTGAAAAATGCCATAATGTTTAGTCCTGGAGGGGCCTAGCGATGACTTGAGCTTGCTTTTACACATTGTCATTTGGGGTGATCGCTTCTGGAATAATGGTCATATCGGCGCTTAACCCGGTCCACTCAGTTTTTTGGTTGGTAGCTGCTTTTACAAGTTCTTCAGCCCTCTTTATTTTATTGGGGGTGGATTTTATCGCCTTAATGTTTTTAATCGTTTATGTGGGCGCTATTGCTATTCTTTTTTTGTTTGTTATTATGATGTTGAATTTAACTGACTTCCCCCCCGCCTACCGGCTGGGGGGCGAGACAGATATGACAAACTATGTTCCCGTTGGGTTGGCCATTGGGACACTTTTCTTTTCGGAAATAGCCTCCAGTTGGCTCATAATGGGTGGCCACTATGTTTTGGCGGGCCCCTTTGGGGCTGCGACCTCCGGTTACGTTAGTGAACTGGGGGGAAATTGGAATCTGGCCAATCCTTGGTTTTTAATAAAGTGCCACAATATCGAAGCCATTGGGCGGCTGCTATATACCGATTACTACTATTTATTTATTCTAGCCAGTTTTATATTACTGGTGGCCATGATTGGGGCCATCGTATTAACTCAAGAAATAGGGGAGGAGATAGGGGCCACTGCCAAGAAACAAGATATCTTCCTTCAAACTAGCCGCGCCCCCGAGGGCGTGTAACTCCACAGGCGCCCCGCCCCTTGCAACCGTCGCCCCGAAGGGGCGAGGGTTCCTTGAGGCCCCCCAGTTCAATTCTGGGGGGCCCCCCCATGCAATTAAGGAAAGAGAATCCCGTCCTATCTATTATAAATGGTTTAATTATTGATTTGCCAAGCCCCTCCAATATTTCTTATATGTGGAACTTTGGTTCTTTGTTGGGGGTATGTTTGGGCATACAAATAATAACAGGAATTTTTTTGTCAATGCACTATTGCGCAGATGTAAGTTTGGCCTTCGCTTCCGTAGGCCACATTATGCGCGATGTTAATTATGGCTTTTTACTAAGGTACTTACATGCAAATGGGGCTTCCATGTTTTTCCTATGCGTCTATCTCCATATAGGTAGGGGATTGTACTATGGGAGCTATTCACGAACTGCGGTTTGGAATGTTGGTGTTATAATATATGTATTGATGATGGCCACAGCTTTTATCGGATACGTTTTACCTTGGGGCCAAATGTCTTTCTGGGGTGCCACGGTAATTACTAATTTACTGTCAGCCATTCCTTATATTGGGACAGATATTGTCCAATGGGTTTGGGGAGGATTTAGTGTTTCTAACGCCACACTTAATCGGTTCTTTAGCCTCCATTACCTATTCCCTTTTGTTCTAGCAGCTTTGGCCATGGTCCACTTGATATGTTTACATGTTGAGGGGTCTAATAATCCTATCGGGGTTAAATCTGATATTGATAAAGTCTCCTTCCATGTTTATTATACATCTAAGGATTGATATGGTATAGTTGCATTTGCGGTGGTATTGAGTGCCATTGTGTACATCGCCCCCAATTTGTTAGGGGACCCGGAAAATTTCATCCAGGCCAACCCCTTGGTAACTCCCGTCCATATTCAACCAGAGTGGTACTTTTTATTCGCTTATGCCATATTGCGTTCAATTCCCAATAAGTTAGGGGGGGTTGTGGCCATGTTTTCTAGTTTTTTAATATTATTTTTAATGCCATGGCTCCATAGTAGCCGATTTCGAGGCTTGACCTTCCGGCCCTTGGCGCGACTCGCCTTTTGGTTTTTCGCGGCCGACTTCTTACTTCTTACTTGAATTGGGTCACAGCCTGTCGAGGAGCCTTTTATAATAATTGGGCAATTAGCTTCAATTTTTTATTTTTCTTACTTTTTAGTTATAACTCCCCTTTTGGGTCATTTTGAAAATTGGTTGACAAGCAACCCACGCCCCAAAGGGGCAGCGGTTGCAAAGAGCCCTCGCCCTTTCCCTAGCTAAAGCTAGGTCAGAGGGCCTTCTGAGAGGGCGGAGGCATAAGGATGAGAAGGCCATCGGCTTATGCCCTGTTTAGGTTTTCAAATCTAAAACACATAGTTGCCCCCTCCTTCAGGGGAGAAACTATAGGTTGAAAACAAAGGGGGGCCTTTTCCTCCCTCTTGGAGGCCTATTAGGAAAAAAGAAGAGTTGCCCTAAGGGTTGTACATTATAGTCTTGAGAAGCCCCCCCGGGGCGGAGCCCCGCCCCCCCCGCAACCTCAAAATAGAGAATAAGTAAAAATGAAATCTATCGTTTATCATCCCTATCATTTAGTAGACCCCAGTCCATGGCCTTACATAGGATCTTGCGGAGCTCTTTTTGTTACTATAGGCAGTGTCATATATTTTCATTATAGTCAACCCTGGATCATGTATATGGGATTAATAACAATTGTATTTACTATGGTAGTTTGGTGGAGGGATGTAATCCGAGAGGCTACTTTTCAAGGTCACCACACCCTAATGGTTAAACAGGGATTAAAATATGGGATGCTTTTATTTATAGCCTCCGAGGTTCTTTTCTTCTTTTCCTTTTTTTGGGCTTTCTTCCACAGCAGCCTGGCACCCACAATTGAACTCGGTGCCGTCTGGCCGCCCCAGGGCATTGACCCGTTAAATCCCTTTTCGGTGCCCCTATTAAACACTGCGGTGTTACTCAGCTCGGGCGCCACTGTAACTTGGGCACACCACGCTATAATTAGCGGCCGAAGAGGAGAGGCCATCCGAGGGCTCACCGCCACTGTGGTTTTAGGGCTAATATTTACCGGGCTACAAGCAATGGAATACTACGAGGCCCCCTTTGCCATTTCAGATTCAGTTTATGGATCTACTTTTTTTGTGGCCACGGGGTTCCATGGTCTCCATGTTATAATAGGGACTACTTTTTTGGCCGTCTGTTTAGCCAGACTAGTATCCCATCAATTTACTCGCCATCACCATTTTGGATTTGAAGCTTCAAGTTGGTATTGGCACTTTGTAGATGTAGTGTGGTTGTTTTTATATATTTGTATATATTGGTGGGGGTCTTAGGGCCTCGGTTGCCATCAGCCCTCCCCCTTCCGTTGTAAGGAGCCGCCGCCCAAAGGGCGGCGGTTGCCCGTATTAGAATGCAATTGAACTTAGTAAGTGCATATTTAAGCCGTTGGGTGTTTTCCACTAATCATAAAGATATCGGCACATTATATCTAGTATTTGGTATTGGGGCCGGTATGACAGGAACAGCTTTCAGTATGTTGATAAGGTTAGAACTTTCTGCCCCCGGAACTATGTTGGGGGACGACCATCTTTATAATGTAATCGTGACTGCGCATGCCTTTATTATGATTTTTTTCCTGGTGATGCCGGTGATGATAGGGGGGTTTGGAAATTGGTTAGTGCCGCTATATATTGGTGCACCAGATATGGCCTTCCCGCGACTAAATAACATTAGTTTCTGGCTCTTGCCTCCCGCCCTAATTCTATTGTTGGGCTCCGCCTTTGTGGAACAGGGGGTAGGAACAGGTTGGACGGTGTATCCGCCCCTTTCAAGCATTCAAGCTCATTCGGGGGGAGCCGTGGACATGGCTATATTTAGCCTTCACTTGGCCGGGGTCTCTTCCATCTTAGGGGCTATGAATTTTATCACCACTATATTAAATATGAGGGCCCCGGGTATGACAATGGATAGATTGCCACTATTTGTATGGTCTATCTTAATCACCGCCTTCTTATTGTTACTGTCTTTGCCCGTATTGGCTGGGGCCATAACCATGTTGTTGACAGATAGGAATTTTAACACTACTTTCTTTGACCCCGCTGGAGGGGGGGACCCGATTCTGTTTCAACATCTCTTTTGGTTTTTTGGCCACCCGGAGGTTTATATTCTAATATTGCCTGGGTTTGGGATGATCTCTCAAATAATTCCCACCTTTGCTGCTAAAAAACAAATTTTTGGATACTTGGGCATGGTCTATGCAATGTTATCTATTGGGGTATTGGGTTTTATTGTGTGGGCTTGGAGATGGGCGGCCAGCAGGGTAATCTGCTGTGCTATTACCCGACTGTATGCGGGAACACCCCTATCCCAGTAACTACTAGCGCCGCCGTTTGCGGGGGCGCAGTAAAAAAGTTAGTGGAGGGTCAACCCGCAGACAACCGGGCCCCACCCCCCCTTTTATGGGGGGGGGGCCCGGGGGTCACAGAGACTACACGTCGGGCCCCTAGTGATTTAAGATTCTTTTTAAGACTTCCTAAAGAGGACAGTCTACAACTTGCGACCGTGGGTTACGCCCCTTGGGGAGACCTTGGTGCAAGCCCCCCGGGAGTGCCACCGTGCCCGCCCAAAGGGCGGCGGTCCCCCCTAGATAAGGCCAGAAGGCGATGCCTTCTGGGAATGGAACCGGCATGATGGGCCATCGGCCTCTTTGAGGCCGGGGGAACTCTAGCGTTAGTGGGCGGGGAGGTCAGAGCTAGCTTGGGCAGCCCCACTGGGTGCCCCCGGACCCTTCATCGGTTTAAGGGGGCCGTAGGTATGGGGACCCTCGTGGGAGGGGGCCCCCGAGATTGCAATTGGGGGTTGTCCCCCAAGGGGGACGATGTCAACAAGATATTAAAGTTTATTAATTTAATTAATGGAAGGCTAATAACTTTAAAATATAATCTCCAATTGATGGAAATTATTAAATTTGTTAATCATAAATATGGCACCCACATTGTGTATCTGGGCCCAGGCGCCATGGCTCTCAACCTATCCTCCCCGATAGGGAACAGTTGATTGACGGGGTTTGTGGAAGGGGCCGGAAGCTTTCACGTGGCTCTCGGGGCCTCGCCTCCCCCTAGAAGCCGATTGACCGCCGCGGGGAGTATTGTCGTTACACAAAAGGAGAGGTATGTTTTAGATTTAATAAACAAATTGCTGCCGGGGCGAGTCTGTTTGTCGAACAATCCCCGGGGGCAGTATCAATATTTAGCTTTCATTAGCACCAAGTGAAGCAAATATTTAGCCAGGTATCCCCTAAAGGGGGAAAAACATATCCAATATTTGTGTTGATTAAAGTGCAACCGTCGCCCCGAAGGGGCGAAGGTAGGGTCTGCACTCTTCAAGACTAACCTCGAGTCAAGTGACCGTAGGACAGTCGCAAGTGGAAAAATCACTAGAGGTGAAGATATAGTCCGATCCTCCCCCGTAAAGGGGGGGGTAGAGTAGTATAGCGCGCTCGCCACCCACGCGGGGGGCGTTGCCCCCGGCTCAACCTTACCTTAAGGCTGGGGGCCAGAGTGGCTATAAAATATTGCACCACATGTTTACAGTAGGGATGGACATAGATACCAGAGCCTATTTCACTGCCGCCACCTTAATAATCGCCGTTCCAACCGGAATTAAGGTATTCAGCTGGTTGGCCACCATTTATGGCGGCGCCCTCAGATTGGACACCCCCATGCTATGGGCGATAGGATTTGTTTTCTTATTTACTGTAGGGGGGTTGACCGGGGTAATCTTGGCCAATAGTTCTTTAGATGTGGTTCTCCACGATACATACTATGTGGTTGCTCATTTCCACTATGTATTATCCATGGGGGCCATTTTTGCGATTTTTGGCGGGTTTTATTATTGGTTTGGGAAAATCACAGGGTATTGCTACAATGAACTTTATGGGAAAATTCACTTCTGGTTAATGTTTATCGGGGTGAATTTAACCTTTTTCCCCCAACACTTTTTGGGCCTAGCGGGCCTACCTAGGCGTTACTCCGACTTTGTAGATGGTTTTGCTGGTTGGAACCTTGTGTGCTCCCTGGGGTCAACCATATCCATTGTTGGGGTACTGTGGTTTGTGTTTATAGTTTATGATGCCTATGCCAGGGAGGTGAAATTTATTGGTTGGATTGAGAACAGCGGAGCTAGTTGGGCTTCCCTTGAGTGGGTGCAGCCTTCTCCCCCTCAACCCCACACCTATAATGAGCTCCCCTTTGTCTATGGGCCCACCCCTGCAAGGGGGGCGGGGCCGCAATAGGCACCCTCTACCACCCCTGCCCTCTAGGGGGCGGGGGTCTGCGGGCTCCCAACCTGCTCTTATTTAAGAGCGGCGGCATGGTGCCCACTGCAATCGCCGCCAAAAGGCGGCGATTGCTTGACTCGCCAATGTACTATAAATATATAATAGTGGCAATTTTACTGTTATTATTGGGGGTGTTGGGCATTGTCCTCAACCGAGGTCACCTTATAATAATGTTGATGTCTATAGAACTGATATTATTAGCCGCTTCTTTCTTATTTTTAATAAACTCTGTTGTAATAGATATTTTAATTGAACAAATTTTTACAATTATGATTTTGACGGTTGCGGCGGCGGAGTCCGCTATTGGCTTGGCCATATTGGTGGCCTATTACCGAATAAAAGGGACTATTGCTGTCAAATCCCTAAATTGACTTAGGGGCTAATCCCACCCTCTTAAACTAGGCCTGCCATCAGCAAATAGGGCTGATGGGGGGAAGGGGTGGGCCGAAGGAAAAGAAAGATGCCACAATTAGATGTAGCCACTTATTTAACTCAATATAGATGGACCCTGATAACTCTGTTTTTATTATTCTCCCTATTGGTGACTTCCATTTTACCTACTATTAAAACAAATTGGCTCATAAGGAGATCTGTAATGGGGGGTTGGGCGACCCAAGGGCCCTCTGGAGGCTCGGGGTTGAAGAAAGAGGTTGTTGCAATCTGGAAAGACCTAGACTAATCCGCCCCGAAAGCCCTTCACCAAAGAAAGCCCTGCACCAAAGAAAGCCCTGCACCAAAGAAATCCCGCGGTTACTTGTATGCCGCCCTTTGGGCGGCGGTGGCGTATGGCACCTACGGTGCCTTGCAACCGTAGGGTCCCCCTAGATTAGGCCTGCCATCAGCCGATAGGGTTGATGGGGGGAGCGGACCCTACCCTCGCCCCTTTGGGGAGACGGTTCCTTGAATAGGAAATGTGTGCTGCTTATTTTGATCAATTTAAAATAGTGAGTTTAGTCGCCCTTACTAATTCATCCATGATGATGATATTAGCGGTGGTTGTTAGCCTATTGTTGTTTAGGGGAACTAAATTAATTCCCAATAGATGGCAGTCGATTATAGAATCAATTTATAGTCATTTCCATGGTGTAGTTAAAGACAATCTAGGGGCGGAAGGGTTGAAATATTTTCCCTTTGTTCTATCCCTTTTTACCTTTATTGTGTTTTTGAATGTATTGGGCTTATTCCCCTACGTGTTTACCCCCACAGTTCATATAGTAGTTACGTTGGGCCTATCATTTTCTATTGTGATAGGTGTGACTTTGGGGGGGCTCTGGAAATTTAAATGGAATTTCCTCAGCATATTAATGCCAGATGGGGCCCCTTTGGGGTTAGCCCCTCTGTTAGTATTGATAGAAACTGTAAGTTACGTTTCTAGAGCCATCTCTTTGGGGGTTCGTTTGGCGGCCAATCTCTCGGCCGGCCATTTGTTGTTTGCCATTTTAGCCGGATTCGGGTTTAATATGTTAATTGCTGGGACTTTCCTTAGTTTGTTCCCCTTGTTAATCATGGTCTTTATAACTTTATTGGAGATGGCAGTGGCCGTGATTCAGGCCTATGTGTTTTGTTTACTAACCGTAATTTATTTGGGGGACACAATTGCCCTGCATTAGTCCTTGGCCCCCCTCAGGGGGGGCCCATCCCCCCCCTTTTCCCTTCTACCACGGGGGTCCGGGGGGGGCGGGCGATTATAGGGGGGCCACGATCCGGTTCCAAGTAAAATGGTTGAGGGCGCTTTTATAATTTAATAAAAACCTTCGTGGAAGTTTTCACCATTTTCCTAAATTAAACCAGAAGCTTATGCCTTTTGGGAATGGGGGATGGTTTGAGTCTTTGAAGAAGGCATTGCAATCCTTTGGTTTTGGGGAAAATAGAAGACAAGTGGACCTTCTAATACATGCTAGTGCGCGCTCCCCCCTATGGGAGGAGCCTGCCCGCGCACAGGTGAGGAAACCCGGCTACCCCACCCCCAGGCTTTGTTGGGGGCTGGGCCGGAGACGTATTAGGTATGAGGGCGGTATTAAAGACCCACCCTGCCGAAGATGCGTAACAATCAACCCGGAGTCACACTTTCACTGGAACAAGGGGAAGGCTCATTAAGTCCGTCAGGGACGAGGCAGCAGTAGAGAATATTGTGCAATGTACGGCAGTATGACACAGAGAGCACACGCCCTCTTGGCCTGTCCAACTAAGTGCCAGCAGACGCGGTTAGACTTAGGGGCCAAGCCTTTATGAGCAAAGGGGCGTAAAGGGTGTGTAGGCCGACTGCCCCACCCCCCCCAAGGTGGTAAATGGAATTTTTCTGTAGCGGTAGAATGTGCGGATAGAAAATAGAACCCCAAAAGCTGAAGCAATTTACCGCGGGGTGGGAGGGGGGCCCCCTGGGGCGCCCTCCGGGCTACGGGCTGAAACACGAGGGTGTGGGGAACAAACAGGATTAGAGACCCTGGTAGTCCACACTGTAAACGATGGAGAAAATGCAAATACAGTCCCGAAAGGCAGCAATCTCCCGCCTGAGTAGTACGATCGCAAGATTAAAATTCAAAAAATTTGGCTGTTCACCGTTTCGATTAGAGGAGCGTGTAGTTTAATTCGATAAACCGCGAGATACCTTACCCAAATTTGAATCCTTGAGGATTCTAAGGAATCCTTATGGACCGGTATTGCATGGCCGTCGTCAGTTCGTGTATGAAACTTTAAACGGACCCAACCCGAGGATTAGCCGCGGATGAAGTCAGGTCTTATGGTCCCAATGTTTGGGGATAATATGCGCTACATTTTCTTATACAATGGGAAACCTGGGAGGTGAAACCCAAAAGTGAGAGTTCGGTAGGCTATTGGAAGATGGCCGAAAGTTGAATTTAATAGTAATCGGAAAGTATAGCGTTCCGGTGAAATGGTCTAGGTGTTAGCACAAATCGCCCGTCACCTTAACTTAGGATGATGGTTCGGACGCCGCCGCGCCCCCACGGGCCCCGGCGGTTACGGGCCCCTACGAAGTTAAGCAAGTCGTAACATAGTGAGGGGAGGGGAACCTCCCCTTGGGGCCGTCCCCGATTAGAGGCGGTTTTCTCCTTCCATCGAACCCGGAGGGGCAGGGTCTTGAGGAGGGTGCCATCAGCTTATGAAACCATGGGCTGATGGGAACCCTCGCCCCTTTGGGGCGAGGGTTGCATGCACATGAGTGAGCCTTTATTTCTAAGTACAATCACATTGGGCTTAATAATTTATAGTGTCAAGGGTTTGACCCTAAAAATCTCAATTCTAACGTTATTAATTACAAGTTGATGGAGTTTTTCTGAGGGGGCCGGCCTTTTATTCCCCATTGAGCTTTTACAGGGTTGGATTCCTTTGGGGGGATATAATGGATTATTAACCATAAACAGTTGGACGAAGGGCACTGAATTACTTGTTCTTGTTGGCGCCACTGCAGTTTTAATGATGATCGATCCTCCTCTCCAAAAGGAGATGGCTACTTCAGGGGCTCAGGGTCACGCCACCCCACCCGCAGAAGCCAACACCCCAATTTTAATTCTAATGGTGGCATTGGGGGGCGTCCTCTTAGTGTCGTCTAGCAACTGGCTTTCTGTTTATTTAGCCATTGAACTGCCTACCCTCTCCTTATTTATACTAGCCGCCCAAAAGAGGGGGTCCGGCCATAGTGCCGAATCAGGCTTAAAATACTTTGTGCTGGGGGCACTTTCCTCGGGGTTATTCTTGTTTGGATGTGCCATGATGTGCGGATTGACGGGGGGGACCAGCGTGCCCTGTACCGATCTGGTACTCGGTCAGGCCCCCGGGGGTGCCATGCCCCCGATGGGAGGCTTACTGATTACAGTAGCGCTGTTGTTTAAGCTGTCGGCTGCCCCATTCCATATGTGGGCTCCCGACGTATATAACGGCGCGCCGACCACGACCACCGCTTTGTTGGCAATTGTGCCGAAGGTAGCCATATTTTCTATTTTAGTTTCAATTGGCCCGGCAATAAACATATTATTGATTGGTGCTATATTTTCAATGATTGTGGGTGCCATTGGGGCTTTAAACCAAACAAAAATCAAACGCCTACTAGCCTATAGTGGAATAGGGCATATGGGGTTTATACTTTGGGGGATGGAGATTGGGTCTTTTGAAAGTATTCAAGCCAGCCTGGTATATATGATTTTATACGTGACAATGTCTATTAGCATTTTTGCTATAATATTGGCCTTGGGGGTGGTTAGGAATTTAATAGTGGAGTTTAGTGGTCTCTCCAGGAGAGAGCCGACTTTGGCTATAACATTGGCCCTAACTCTTCTTTCGATTGCGGGTATCCCCCCTTTAGTTGGATTTTTAAGTAAATGGTTGGTATTGTTGCCGGGGGTGGTTAATCAATATTATTTAGTCTCGGTTTTAGCCGTGGTTTGCTCGGTCATAGCTGGCGTTTATTATGTTAGAATAGTAAAGATTATCTACTTTCAAGCCGATTCTTCTCTTTTAATTGGCATAAAAACACTTAGGAGGGAGAATAGAATAAATTTAAGAAAGGCTTTGCTAATTGGTGCCAGTTTATATGTGATTGGGTTTACAATTGTCTCCCCCAATTTATTGTTACAGCTGGCCCATTGGGCCACAGTGGGGCTGTTCTAGCCGAAGGGGCGCTACCCCCGCCCAAATGGGCGGTGGTGTGGGGCCCCCTGCCGGGGAACCGGCGTCCTTCTGGCCTAGCTTCGGCTAGGGGGGCGGGTGCCCGCCGTAGGGTGGACTAACGGCAAGTCACCGGGCTCATGACCCGGATATGCAGGTTCAACTCCTGCCCCTACAACATTCCCCCCGCAAGGGGGGGGCGTTGGAATGGAACGTCGGTTTGAGTAAAAAGAGTGACGAATGGAGAACTAGGGTGCACTAAAGAGGACGGAGCCCCCCGAAATGGCGGAGGAGAGACTTTGAAGCCCTAATGTCCCGTGCGGCAACGCAGTGGGGGGGCCAGGGGAGCGAAACATCCCAGTACCAGGCCCCCCACCCCCCCCCCTTTCCCACCCCATAGGGGGTGTTTAGGGGGGGGGGCACAGTAAAAATCAAACGAGATTCCGTAAGTAGCGGCGAGCGAAAGCGGACGAGCCCTTTCCTGTAGGCCCCCCGGCCTTGGCCGGGGGGCGGGCGAGTAGTGATGGGAAGATGGGTGTCCACACATCCAAGGCTTAATAATTAGTGTCACACCGAAAGAGAGGAGTACTGTAAAGGAAAGTTGAAAGAGACTTGAAAAGACCTTGAAATGAGTCACTTAAAGCAGTTGTAACACAACGTACCTTTTGCATAATGGGTCCACGAGATAAAATTTGGCAAACTTAAAGTGCAATCTTGCAGCCACTCCACTGCGTTATCGCGCGTGGATGGCTGGGGGGATTGTTCTTGGCCCCTAAGGTGTAGTGAAAGCAAGGCGCCGCTATAGCGGCCCCCCTCAGTCAAATTTCCCGAAACTAAGTGATCTAGCCATGGGCAGTTTTTAGGAACGAACCGGTGGTTGTTGCAAAAATCTCGGACGACCTGTGGTTAGGGGCGAAACGCCAATCGAACTTGGAGATAGCTGGTTTTCTGCGAAAACTATTGAAGTAGTGCGTCCACAGTAATGAGTCGAATAATCAAGATTATGACCCAAAAGGGGAATGATTATTCGATGAGAATGGCTTGGAATGTGGTAAAGCCCGACCCCCCGAAGCCGGGGGGTTAACTATGAAGAAAAAAAGCCAGAGTAGGACAGACAGACTGTGGGCGATAAGGTCGACAGTCAAAAGGGGAGAAGCCCTAACCAGAAGTTAAAGTCATTAATAAAAGATTTAGTGTAAAAGAGATATTGGGTTTAGACAATGAAGAAGTAGGCTTGGAGCCAGCCACCTTTGAGAGATGACGTAGCAGTTCACTCAAGAAATTCTTTTATCTCTAAAATTATGGTGGCTAAAGTTGAACTGAAACTCTGGGGGCGAAATAACAAACTTTCCGTTATATTTGCCCGGTAGCAGAACGTACTGTTAATTGTTCAGTGAGAGCCCCGTACGGCATCAGAAGTGATAATGTGGACATGAGTAAAAAATCATAGGATCACTCCCCCCCTGGTTTCCCATATTAATTATGGGGTTAAACAGCCCCTAAAATCGCAGTCCCAAAGGTTGCGTTGATGGGGGGCCATGAGTAATAGACGCACAAAGTGCCAGGAAAGAATTATTCAAGCCCTTCCCAGAAGGTATCCTTCTGGCAAGGGTACTGTACTAAACTAACTAAAGTGGGGGATAGTGAGGGGATAAATTTTCTTAAGGAACTCGGCAAAATCCCAATGGCCCACCAGGGCATATTGGAACACGGGCCTCGACTGTTTACCAAAAACATAGCCCTCGGCTAATATGAAAATAGATGTATAGAGGGTGATGCCTGCCCAATGGTTGTATCTAAAAGCGGTTGATAAAAGTCGACCTCGTAAGGACAATTGAATGGCCGCGGTAACACTGACCGTGATAATGTAGCGTAATCAATAGCCAATTAATTGTTGGCCAGTATGAATGGCGCCACGAAGGCCCCACTGTCTTAAGGAAATTCCCAGTGAAATTGAATTCGTAGTGAAGATGCTACGTCCAATTTGTTAGACGAAAAGACCCCGTTGAGCTTTACTGGAGCACTTACATGGCCCCGGCCTTCCCATGCCTGGGAATCGGCCGAATTTAAATGGGCGGCTTAGATTATGTGGCAGCCCCCCGCTGGGGCAAATGAAACACCACTCCCCCATGTCAAAGGGGCTAACCCCCCCCCCTTGGGGGGGACAGTGTAAGTAGGACAGTTTGGTTGGGGCGACCGCCTTTTAAAAAGTAACGAAGGTGCGCTTAAGGTGCGCAATTAATGACTGAAGCCTGACTGCGAGGGGGACACCCCGAGCAGACACCCCAAAGCCCGCCCGAAGGGCGGCGGTGGGGTGGGCCATAGTGACCCGTTAATTTAGAGTGGAATAGTTAACGATCAACGAATAAAAGTTACCACGGGGATAACAGCGTAATATCGTTAGAGAGTTCACATCGACGACGATGTTTGCGACCTCGATGTTGAATTGCGGCATCCTGGGGTGCAGCCGCTCCCAAGGGTTGGTCTGTTCGTCCATTAAAGCCGTACATGATTTGAGTTAAAAGCGTGGTAACACAGCTTGGTTTCTATCTACAAATTGAAGAAACATCGATATAACTATCTTCTAGTACGAAAGGACCGAAGGATTAGTGATCCTCTTATTTTTTATAAGTTACGATCAACCCATTGACCTCAAGTAACCGGAGGTTGCAACAGAGGTCTCTCAGCTAATCACTGACCGCTTCTAAAGTGGGAAAGTCATATCGAAATGTTTGGGCCCATTATAGGGGGGCTAAACCCCACCATCACGGGCCCGCTCTTAGAGAGCGGCCTCCTTAGGAGGGGATGGTGGCCAGCCCTCGGGCTGGGATTAAATTATTATGGGAAACTATTGGGGGAGCTGTCCTGGTAGAACCGGCCATCCCAGTAGAAGCAGCAACGCGGCTTCCCATCCTTTTAAAGAGTAATGGAGGTGTGCTCCCCCCGTCTTTATTATAGGCTCTCTAATTAGAGAGCGGGCGGTGATAGCAATCTTTCGATCATAAATTGAGGAACCGTCGCCCCGAAGGGGCAAGGGAAGGATTCCCATCTTTCGATTATAACCAAGGCTCTCTTTAAAGAGTAGCCTGTGGCTATGACCATCGGTCTATGTATCTTTTAGTTTTATTCGCCCCCCTTTTGGGGGCCTTAACATCAGGATTTTTTGGTAGAAAAATAGGAGAAAAAGGTGCTGGAATTTTTACTTCGGCCTGTTTAATTTTAAGTTTGTCCTGGTCTACTTTAATATTTTATGAAACCGCCTTAAATTCTTCGACAACATACATAAAACTATGGAGGTGGTTAGATTCAGATTTATTGACCACCTATTTTGGCTTACAATTCGATAGTCTTACTGCCACAATGTTGATCGTGGTTACAAGCATATCCACTTTAGTTCATATTTTTTCTACTGCATACATGGACGGCGATCCCCATCTTCCCCGATTTATGTCATATTTGTCACTTTTTACATTTTTTATGATCCTATTAGTGACTAGTGATAATTACCCTCAATTATTTATTGGTTGGGAAGGGGTAGGGCTATGCTCCTATTTATTAATAAATTTTTGATTAACTAGAATTGAGGCCAATAAGGCGGCCATAAAAGCCATGTTGGTCAATCGAGTGGGGGACATGGGGTTAGTTTTAGCGATGTTTGCTATTTGGGAAGAATTTGGGTCTTTAGATTTTTCTTCAGTTTTTAACGCCGCCGCGATTGCCGCCGAAGGGCCTTCGACTGAAAGCCATATTACCTTGATATGTTTATTTTTGTTTATCGGGGCAGTTGGTAAATCTGCACAATTGGGATTGCACACCTGGTTGCCGGATGCTATGGAAGGTTAATGTTGGGCCGTCTTATCTAAGTAATTAGTTACGATTATAAATTCACTGTATGCTGGAAAAACCTAAGGAAGTAAGACCCCATCTAACTCTAAAGTTCGATGGTCTTGAGAAGGTTGATCAGCCGGTAACAAAAACCGAAGGTTAGGATTACCCCCTTTCGTTGTTGGAACCCCCGAGACTTTATGTGGAAACCACTTACGAGTAAACCGTCGCCCCGAGGGGGCGAGGGCCTTTAATACCGCCCCCCTTCGGGGGTAAGTAGAGGTGAGACCGGTTCAAGTCCGGCTGCCCCCTAGATGGTCATCATAATAATCCACCTAATTATAAAAATATTAGTGATAGTTGTCCCATTACTTGTTGCAGTGGCTTATTTAACTTTAGCCGAACGGAAAGTTTTGGGGTATATGCAAGCTAGAAAAGGACCAAATGTAGTAGGGGTTTATGGACTATTACAGCCTTTGGCTGATGGTGTAAAGTTGTTCGCT